GCTAGCGTAGCTTAATACAAAGCATAGCACTGAAGATGCTAAGATGAGTCCTAAAAAACTCCGCATGCATAAAGGCATGGTCCCGACCTTATTATCAGCTCTAACTCAACTTACACATGCAAGTCTCCGCAACCCAGTGAGTAAGCCCTCAATCCCCCGCCCGGGGACGAGGAGCGGGCATCAGGCACAAAACCTTAGCCCAAGACGCCTGGCCTAGCCACACCCCCAAGGGAATTCAGCAGTGATAAACATTAAGCCATAAGTGAAAACTTGACTCAGTTAGTGTTAAGAGGGCCGGTAAAACTCGTGCCAGCCACCGCGGTTAGACGAGAGGCCCCAGTTGATAATACAACGGCGTAAAGGGTGGTTAAGGACTTTTAAAAATAAAGCCAAATGGCCCTTTGGCGGTCATACGCTTCTAGGTGTCCGAAGCCCCAACACGAAAGTAGCTTTAAACCCCACCTGACCCCACGAAAACTGAGAAACAAACTGGGATTAGATACCCCACTATGCTCAGCCGTAAACTTAGACATCCAACTACAATTAGATGTCCGCCAGGGTACTACGAGCATTAGCTTAAAACCCAAAGGACTGACGGTGTCTCAGACCCCCCTAGAGGAGCCTGTTCTAGAACCGATAATCCCCGTTAAACCTCACCACTCCTAGCCATCCCAGCCTATATACCGCCGTCGTCAGCTTACCCTGTGAAGGCAATAAAAGTAAGCAAAATGGGTACAACCCAGAACGTCAGGTCGAGGTGTAGCGCATGAAGTGGAAAGAAATGGGCTACATTTTCTATCACAGAATACCACGAACACGCATCATGAAACAATGCTTGAAGGAGGATTTAGCAGTAAAAAGGAAATAGAGTGTCCCTTTGAACCCGGCTCTGAGACTGCGTACACACCGCCCGTCACTCTCCCCTATCAAAATGCACCAAAAATACCTAATCAGCTAGCACTGACAAGGGGAGGCAAGTCGTAACACGGTAAGTGTACCGGAAGGTGCACTTGGAACAAACCCAGGGTATGGCTGAGCCAGTTAAGCATCTCACTTACACCGAGAAGACATCCATGCAAGTTGGATTACCCTGAGCCAAACAGCTAGCTTACCCACCAATATTAACCAAACAATATAAATAAAATAAAATAAACCGACCACCAAAAACTAAACCATTCTTTTACCTGAGTATGGGAGACAGAAAAGGTTAAACCCAAAGCAATAGAAATAGTACCGCAAGGGAAAGCTGAAAGAGAAATGAAATAACCCATATAAGCACCAAAAAGCAAAGACTAAGCCTTGTACCTTTTGCATCATGATTTAGCCAGTAAACACAAGCAAAGAGACCTTTAGTTTGAAACCCCGAAACCAGGTGAGCTACCCCGAGACAGCCTATTAAGGGCCAACCCGTCTCTGTGGCAAAAGAGTGGGAAGAGCTCTGGGTAGAAGTGACAGACCTACCGAACCTGGTGATAGCTGGTTGCCTAAGAAATGAATAGAAGTTCAGCCTCGTATGCCTCAAACCAACAAACCTTATACCAAGATACTAAGAGACAATACACGAGAGTTAGTTAAAGGGGGTACAGCCCCTTTAACAAAGGATACAACCTTACCTAGGAGAATAAAGATCACAATACAAAAAACATACTGTTCTAGTGGGCCTAAAAGCAGCCATCTAAACAGAAAGCGTTAAAGCTCAGACAGATAAAAGTTTATTATCCTGATAAAATATCTTATTTCCCTAAACACTATTAGGCTAATCCATGCCCACATGGAAGAAATTATGCTAAAATGAGTAACAAGAAGGCCCGCCCTTCTCCAAGCACAAGTGTAAGCCAAATCGGACTAACCATTGGCAACTAACGAACTCAACCAAAGAGAGTAATGTGAGCTATAAAAAAAACAAGAAAAACCCACAACTAAAACAATCGTTAACCCCACACTGGAGTGCTGCCCTAATAGGAAAGACTAAAAGAAAAGGAAGGAACTCGGCAAACACAAGCCTCGCCTGTTTACCAAAAACATCGCCTCCTGCAACACAGCCAAGTATAGGAGGTCCAGCCTGCCCAGTGACTACAAGTTCAACGGCCGCGGTATTTTGACCGTGCAAAGGTAGCGCAATCACTTGTCTTTTAAATAGAGACCTGTATGAATGGCCAAACGAGGGCTTAACTGTCTCCCTTTTCAAGTCAGTGAAATTGATCTGCCCGTGCAGAAGCGGGCATAACACTACAAGACGAGAAGACCCTTTGGAGCTTAAGGTACAAAATTCAACCACGTCAAGCAACTCATTAAAAAGCAAAAACCTTGTGAAACATGAAATTTTACCTTCGGTTGGGGCGACCGCGGAGGAAAAAAAAGCCTCCAAGTGGACTGGGATAATTTTCCTAAAACCAAGAGAGACATCTCTAAGCCACAGAACATCTGACCAAAAATGATCCGGCCACCAAAGCCGATCAACGAACCAAGTTACCCTAGGGATAACAGCGCAATCCTCTCCCAGAGTCCATATCGACGAGGGGGTTTACGACCTCGATGTTGGATCAGGACATCCTAATGGTGCAGCCGCTATTAAGGGTTCGTTTGTTCAACGATTAAAGTCCTACGTGATCTGAGTTCAGACCGGAGCAATCCAGGTCAGTTTCTATCTGTAACGCTACTTTTCCCAGTACGAAAGGATCGGAAAAGAGGGGCCCATACCTAAAGCACGCCCCACCCCTAATTTATGAAAACAAATAAATAAAGTAAAGGGAGAGCCAAAACCCCAGCTGGCCAAAATAAGGACATACTGGGGTGGCAGAGCATGGTTAATTGCGAAAGGCCTAAGCCCTTTTAGCCAGAGGTTCAAATCCTCTCCCCAGTTCATGCTAAACACCCTATTAACACATTTAATTAACCCCCTAGCCTACATTGTGCCCGTCCTCCTAGCAGTAGCCTTTCTAACGCTAGTCGAACGAAAAGTATTAGGATATATACAACTACGAAAAGGACCAAACGTAGTAGGACCTTACGGATTACTACAGCCCATCGCCGACGGGGTCAAACTCTTTATTAAAGAACCAGTCCGCCCATCCACCTCATCCCCATTCCTATTCCTAGCCACCCCAATATTAGCACTTACCCTGGCCATAACACTATGAGCACCAATACCCATGCCACACCCAGTAACTGATCTCAACCTAGGAATCCTATTTATTCTCGCCCTATCAAGCCTCGCAGTCTACTCTATCTTAGGATCAGGCTGAGCATCAAATTCAAAATACGCACTAATTGGGGCCCTACGTGCAGTAGCCCAAACAATTTCATATGAAGTTAGCCTAGGACTAATTCTTCTTTCAGTAATTATCTTCTCGGGAGGATATACCCTCCAAACATTTAATATTACCCAAGAAAGTATCTGACTACTCATCCCCGCCTGACCCCTCGCCGCAATATGATATATTTCAACATTAGCCGAAACAAACCGTGCACCATTTGACCTAACAGAAGGTGAATCAGAACTAGTCTCCGGCTTCAACGTAGAATATGCAGGAGGACCATTTGCTCTATTTTTCCTAGCTGAATATGCCAACATTCTACTAATAAATACCTTATCAGCCGTACTATTCCTAGGAGCCTCACATATCCCAAGCATCCCCGAACTTACAACAATCAACCTTATAACCAAAGCCGCACTACTATCAATCTTATTCCTATGGGTACGAGCCTCCTACCCCCGATTCCGATATGATCAACTAATACACCTAGTCTGAAAAAACTTTCTCCCTCTAACACTCGCCTTTGTACTATGACACACCGCCCTACCTATTGCACTAGCAGGGCTCCCTCCACAACTATAACCAAGGAACTGTGCCTGAATGCCCAAGGACCACTTTGATAGAGTGATTTATAGGGGTTAAAATCCCCTCAGTTCCTAGAAAGAAGGGAATTGAACCCATACTCAAGAGATCAAAACTCTTGGTGCTTCCTTTACACCACTTTCTAACAGGCGGGGTCAGCTAATCAAGCTTTCGGGCCCATACCCCGAACATGACGGTTAAAATCCCTCCTCCGCCAATGAACCCATACGTACTTGCAATCCTACTATCCAGCCTAGGACTAGGAACTACCCTAACCTTTGCCAGCTCCCACTGACTACTTGCCTGAATGGGATTAGAAATTAATACCCTAGCAATTACCCCCCTAATAGCACAACACCACCACCCCCGTGCAGTAGAAGCAACTACAAAATATTTCCTAACCCAAGCCACCGCAGCAGCAATAATCTTATTTGCAAGCACAACAAATGCTTGAATAACAGGAGAATGAAGCATCAACGACCTATCAAACCCCATCGCCAGTACAATATTCATAACCGCCCTGGCACTCAAAATTGGACTTGCACCCATACACTTTTGAATACCAGAAGTTATACAAGGACTAGACCTATTAACAGGACTAATCTTATCCACCTGACAAAAACTTGCCCCACTCGCACTAATTATTCAAACAGCCCAAACAATTGACCCCATACTACTGACCCTCCTGGGAGTCACGTCAACACTAATAGGAGGCTGAGGAGGACTCAACCAAACCCAACTACGAAAAATCCTAGCCTACTCCTCAATCGCACACATAGGCTGAATAATTATTATTATTCAATACGCCCCCCAACTAACCCTAATTGCACTGGGAACCTACATTATTATAACATCAGCAGCATTCCTTACCCTCAAAATATCCTTCACCACTAAAATCAATACACTCGCAACAACCTGGTCAAAAAGCCCAATCCTAACAGCAACCACCGCCTTAGTCCTACTCTCACTAGGCGGCCTTCCCCCACTCACAGGCTTCATGCCAAAATGACTAATTTTACAAGAACTAACAAAACAAGACCTCCCCCTCATCGCCACAATCATGGCCCTCACCGCCCTAATTAGCCTATACTTCTACCTACGACTATGTTACGCAATAACACTAACCATCTCCCCAAACACAACCAACTCAACCACCCCCTGACGAACCCAAACAACCCAAACCCTCCTACCCCTAGCCATTTTTACCACAGCCGCCCTCGGCCTTCTACCAATAACCCCAACCATCATAATAATAACCACTTAGGGACTTAGGATAATATCAGACCAAAAGCCTTCAAAGCTCTAAGTAGAAGTGAAAATCTTCTAGTCCCTGATAAGACCTACAAGAAATTAACTTGCATCTCCTGATTGCAAATCAGACATTTTTACTAAACTAAGGCCTTACTAGGTGGGAAGGCCTCGATCCTACAAACTCTTAGTTAACAGCTAAGCGCTCAAGCCAGCGAGCATCCACCTACTTTTCCCGCCATTCGGCCAAGCAAGGCGGGAAAAGCCCCGGCAGATATTAGTCTGCGTCTCTGGATTTGCAATCCAACATGGTCTTCACCACGAGGCTTGATAGGGAGAGGACTCAAACCTCTGTCTTCGGGGCTACAACCCACCGCCTAAACACTCGGCCACCCTACCTGTGGCAATCACACGTTGATTCTTCTCTACTAACCACAAAGACATTGGTACCCTCTATCTTGTATTTGGTGCCTGAGCCGGAATAGTAGGAACCGCCTTAAGCCTGCTTATTCGGGCTGAGCTAAGCCAACCCGGATCACTTCTAGGCGACGACCAAATCTATAATGTTATTGTAACTGCTCATGCCTTTGTAATAATTTTCTTTATAGTAATGCCCATCCTCATCGGAGGATTTGGAAACTGACTTGTACCACTAATAATCGGAGCCCCAGACATGGCATTCCCACGAATAAATAACATAAGCTTCTGACTTCTACCCCCATCGTTTTTATTATTATTAGCCTCTTCTGGTGTTGAAGCCGGAGCCGGAACAGGGTGGACAGTATATCCACCCCTTGCAGGCAACTTAGCCCATGCAGGAGCATCAGTAGACCTAACAATTTTCTCACTACACTTAGCAGGTGTATCATCAATTCTAGGAGCTATTAATTTTATTACCACAACTATTAATATAAAACCCCCAGCCATCTCTCAATACCAAACACCCTTATTCGTATGATCTGTACTCGTAACCGCCGTGCTACTTCTCCTATCACTACCAGTCTTGGCCGCCGGAATTACAATACTCCTAACAGACCGAAATCTTAACACCACATTCTTCGACCCGGCAGGAGGAGGAGACCCAATCCTCTATCAACACTTATTCTGATTCTTCGGACACCCCGAAGTTTATATTCTCATTCTTCCAGGATTTGGTATCATTTCCCACGTAGTAGCCTATTATTCAGGCAAAAAAGAACCATTCGGCTACATAGGAATAGTCTGAGCCATAATGGCCATTGGTCTCCTAGGCTTTATTGTGTGAGCCCATCACATGTTTACCGTCGGAATAGACGTAGACACCCGTGCATACTTCACATCCGCAACAATAATTATCGCCATTCCAACAGGTGTAAAAGTATTCAGCTGACTAGCCACACTCCACGGAGGTTCAATTAAATGAGAAACTCCAATATTATGAGCCCTTGGCTTCATCTTCCTATTTACAGTAGGGGGACTTACAGGAATTGTTTTATCTAATTCATCACTTGACATTGTACTCCACGACACATACTATGTAGTAGCACACTTCCACTACGTACTATCAATAGGTGCCGTATTCGCCATCATAGCAGCCTTCGTACACTGATTCCCACTATTAACAGGATATACACTACACAGCGCCTGAACAAAAATCCACTTTGGGGTAATGTTTATTGGAGTTAACCTAACATTCTTCCCACAACACTTCCTAGGCCTAGCCGGCATGCCACGACGATACTCCGACTACCCAGATGCCTATGCACTATGAAATACAGTATCATCTATTGGATCATTAATTTCTCTTGTAGCAGTAATTATATTCTTATTTATCCTATGAGAAGCCTTCGCCGCCAAACGAGAAGTACTATCAGTAGAACTAACTATAACAAATGTAGAATGACTTCATGGCTGCCCTCCTCCTTATCACACTTACGAGGAACCAGCATTTGTCCAAATTCAATCAAATTAACGAGAAAGGAAGGAATTGAACCCCCATATGCTGGTTTCAAGCCAGCCACATAACCACTCTGTCACTTTCTTCTAAAGATATTAGTAAAATGTTAATTACATCACCTTGTCAAGGTGAAATCGTAGGTTAAATCCCTGCATATCTTAAACCTAATGGCACATCCAACACAACTAGGATTCCAAGACGCGGCATCACCCGTTATAGAAGAACTTCTACACTTCCACGACCATGCATTAATAATTGTACTCCTAATTAGCACCCTGGTATTATATATTATTACTGCAATAGTTTCAACCAAACTTACCAATAAATATATTCTAGACTCCCAAGAAATTGAAATCGTATGAACCATCCTACCAGCCGTTATTTTAGTCTTAATTGCTCTACCTTCCCTACGCATTTTATATCTTATAGACGAAATTAATGATCCCCACCTAACAATTAAAGCAATGGGACACCAATGATACTGAAGCTATGAATACACAGACTATGAAAACTTAGGTTTTGACTCCTACATAGTCCCAACCCAAGACCTCGCCCCCGGACAATTCCGACTTCTAGAGACTGATCACCGGATAATTGTCCCCATAGAATCTCCCGTCCGAGTCTTAGTATCCGCTGAAGACGTATTACACTCCTGGGCCGTCCCATCCTTAGGTGTAAAAATAGACGCAGTACCAGGACGATTAAATCAAACCGCCTTCATCGCCTCACGCCCAGGTGTATTCTATGGACAATGCTCCGAAATCTGCGGCGCTAACCACAGCTTTATGCCAATTGTAGTAGAAGCAGTCCCACTAGAACACTTCGAAAACTGATCCTCATTAATACTAGAAGACGCCTCGCTAGGAAGCTAAATATCGGACAAAGCATTGGCCTTTTAAGCCAAAGATTGGTGATTCCCGACCACCTCTAGTGAAATGCCACAGTTAAACCCCGGCCCTTGATTCGCAATTTTAGTATTCTCCTGATTAATTTTCTTAACCATTATTCCAACCAAAATCTTAAACCACATTTCACCAAATGAACCAACCCCAGTAAGTGCTGAAAAACACAAAACTGACTCCTGAGACTGACCATGATAACAAGCTTCTTCGACCAATTTGCAAGCCCATCATACCTAGGTATTCCACTAATTGCTGTCGCAATTGCATTACCATGAGTTCTCTACCCAACCCCATCATCCCGATGAATTAACAACCGACTTATCACACTCCAAGGATGATTCATCAACCGATTTACAAACCAACTAATACTACCACTAAATGTAGGAGGACACAAATGAGCACTTCTATTAGCCTCATTAATAATTTTCCTAATTACCATTAATATATTAGGCCTACTTCCATATACCTTCACACCAACAACACAACTATCACTTAATATAGGATTTGCTGTGCCCCTATGACTTGCCACAGTAATTATCGGAATACGAAATCAGCCAACAGTTGCCTTAGGACACTTATTACCAGAAGGAACCCCTATCCCCTTAATTCCCGTGCTTATTATTATCGAAACAATTAGCCTATTTATTCGACCACTCGCCCTAGGAGTACGACTTACAGCTAATTTAACTGCAGGCCATCTACTAATTCAACTTATCGCCACAGCCGTATTTGTCCTCCTACCAATAATACCAACAGTAGCAATTCTAACTGCCACCGTACTTTTCCTACTCACACTACTAGAAGTTGCAGTAGCAATAATCCAAGCTTATGTGTTCGTACTTCTCTTAAGCCTGTATCTACAAGAAAACGTTTAATGGCCCACCAAGCACATGCCTATCACATAGTTGACCCAAGCCCATGACCCCTAACCGGAGCCATTGCCGCCCTGCTAATAACATCCGGCTTAGCAATCTGATTCCACTTCCACTCAACAACGCTAATAACCCTAGGACTAATTCTTTTACTTCTTACAATATACCAATGATGACGGGATATTATTCGAGAGGGGACCTTCCAAGGCCACCACACACCCCCTGTACAAAAAGGACTACGATACGGAATAATTTTATTTATCACCTCCGAAGTCTTCTTTTTCCTCGGATTCTTCTGAGCTTTCTATCACTCAAGCTTAGCACCAACCCCAGAACTGGGAGGATGCTGACCCCCAACAGGAATTACCCCACTAGACCCCTTCGAGGTGCCCCTCTTAAACACAGCCGTATTACTAGCATCGGGTGTTACAGTAACATGAGCTCACCACAGCATTATAGAAGGAGAGCGAAAACAAGCCATCCAATCACTAGCATTAACCATTTTACTAGGACTTTACTTCACTGCCCTCCAAGCCATAGAATATTACGAAGCACCATTCACAATTGCAGATGGAGTCTACGGCTCAACATTTTTCGTGGCCACAGGATTCCACGGACTACACGTTATTATTGGATCATCCTTCCTAGCAGTATGTCTTCTACGACAAATCCAATACCACTTTACATCTGAACATCACTTTGGCTTCGAAGCCGCTGCCTGATACTGACACTTTGTCGACGTAGTATGACTATTCCTCTACGTATCTATCTACTGATGAGGCTCATAATCTTTCTAGTATTAAAGTTAGTACAAGTGACTTCCAATCACACAGTCTTGGTTAAACCCCAAGGAAAGATAATGAACTTAATTATAACCATCCTAGTTATTACAACAGCCCTATCCCTAATTTTAGCAATTGTATCTTTCTGACTACCACAAATAAATCCAGATGCAGAAAAATTGTCCCCCTATGAGTGCGGATTTGACCCACTAGGATCTGCTCGATTACCATTCTCTCTACGATTCTTCCTGGTAGCAATTTTATTCCTCTTATTTGACCTAGAAATTGCCCTCCTCCTCCCTCTCCCATGAGGAGATCAGCTCCACAACCCCACCGGAACATTCTTTTGAGCCACAACAGTCCTAATTCTACTAACTCTAGGACTAATTTATGAATGAACTCAAGGCGGCCTAGAATGGGCAGAATAGGGAGTTAGTCCAATACAAGACCTCTGATTTCGGCTCAGAAAATTATGGTTCAACTCCATGACCCCCTTATGACACCCGTACATTTTAGCTTTAGCTCAGCATTCATCCTAGGACTAATAGGACTAGCATTCCACCGTACACACCTATTATCCGCACTTCTCTGTTTAGAGGGCATAATATTATCTCTATTTATTGCACTAGCCTTATGGGCATTACAATTTGAGTCTACAGGCTTCTCCACAGCCCCTATATTACTTCTAGCCTTCTCTGCCTGCGAAGCTAGCACAGGCCTAGCACTATTAGTCGCCACAGCCCGTACCCACGGGACTGACCGACTACAAAACCTCAACCTCCTACAATGCTAAAAGTATTAATTCCCACAATTATGTTGTTCCCAACAATCTGACTAACCTCCCCCAAATGACTATGAACAACCACTACAGCACATAGTCTCTTAATTGCTCTTATTAGCCTAACATGATTAAAATGAACTTCAGAAACCGGATGAACCTCTTTAAACACTTACATAGCCACAGACCCGCTATCAACCCCGTTACTAGTATTAACATGCTGATTACTGCCACTAATAATTTTAGCTAGCCAAAACCACATCAACCCAGAGCCCATTAGCCGACAGCGCTTATATATCACACTTCTTGCCTCGCTACAAACTTTTCTAATTATAGCATTCGGTGCCACAGAAATTATTATATTTTATATTATATTTGAAGCCACACTTATTCCAACCCTAATTATTATCACCCGATGAGGAAACCAAACCGAACGCTTAAATGCAGGAACCTACTTCCTATTTTACACCCTAGCAGGATCTCTCCCACTTCTAGTAGCTTTGCTACTCCTCCAACAATCCACAGGAACACTATCAATGTTAGTACTCCAATATTCACAACCACTACAACTAAACTCATGAGGTCACATAATTTGATGAGCAGGCTGCCTAATTGCATTCCTAGTTAAAATACCCTTATATGGCGTCCACCTATGACTACCAAAAGCACATGTAGAAGCCCCAGTAGCAGGGTCCATAGTACTTGCAGCAGTATTATTAAAACTAGGAGGCTACGGAATAATACGTATGATAATTATACTAGATCCTCTATCAAAAGAACTAGCTTACCCATTTATTATTTTAGCCCTCTGAGGAATTATCATAACCGGCTCCATCTGCTTACGACAAACAGACCTAAAATCATTAATTGCCTACTCATCTGTAAGCCACATGGGACTAGTAGCAGGGGGAATTCTCATCCAAACTCCATGAGGATTCTCAGGAGCAATCATTCTAATAATTGCCCACGGACTAGTCTCCTCAGCACTATTCTGCCTAGCTAATACAGCATACGAACGAACCCACAGCCGAACAATAATTCTTGCCCGAGGGCTACAAGTAATCTTCCCATTAACCGCCGTCTGATGATTTATTGCCAACCTTGCCAACTTAGCACTCCCACCCCTGCCCAACTTAATAGGAGAACTTATAATCATTACAACCCTATTTAACTGATCTCCTTGAACAATTCTACTAACAGGATTAGGAACACTAATCACAGCCGGCTACTCCCTATATATATTCCTTATATCACAACGAGGCCCAACACCAAACCACATTACAGGACTCCAACCATTCCACACACGAGAACATCTACTAATAGCCCTTCACCTAGTCCCAGTCCTCCTCCTAGTAACAAAACCAGAACTCATATGAGGATGATGCTATTGTAAGTATAGTTTAACCAAAATATTAGATTGTGATTCTAAAGATAGGGGTTAAAACCCCCTTACTCACCAAGGAAGTACAGAAAATAGTAAGCACTGCTAATCCTTACCTACCATGGTTAAAATCCGTGGCTTCCTTGCGCTTTCAAAGGATAACAGTTCATCCATTGGTCTTAGGAACCAAAAACTCTTGGTGCAAATCCAAGTGGAAGCTAAAATGGCACTAATTATACACTCATCACTCCTCCTAATTTTCTTTACCCTACTATACCCACTACTTACCACACTAAACCCCGACCAACAAGAATCTAAACTAGCAGAAATAACTAAAACCGCAGTTAGCTCCGCATTCTTTATTAGCCTCTTACCATTAATAATTTTCCTAAACCTGAAAACAGAAGGCATCATTACAAACTGGCACTGAATAAACACTCAAACATTCGACATTAACATTAGTTTTAAATTTGACCACTACTCACTAATCTTTGTCCCAATTGCCCTCTATGTTACCTGATCTATCCTAGAATTCGCACTATGATATATACACTCCGACCCCTACATCAACCGCTTTTTTAAATATCTACTTACATTCCTGGTAGCCATAATTATTCTAGTTACAGCTAACAACATGTTTCAACTATTCATCGGCTGAGAAGGCGTAGGCATTATATCGTTTTTACTCATCGGATGATGACATGGGCGGGCAGACGCTAATACAGCAGCCCTCCAAGCCGTTATCTACAACCGTGTAGGAGACATTGGATTAATTATAACCATAGCCTGATTCGCAATAAATCTTAATTCCTGAGAAATTCAACAAGTTTTTACCCTATCAAAAGACTTTAATATAACAATTCCCCTAATAGGACTTGCCCTAGCAGCCACAGGAAAATCAGCCCAATTTGGCCTCCACCCCTGACTTCCTTCTGCAATAGAAGGTCCTACGCCAGTATCTGCCCTACTCCACTCAAGTACTATAGTCGTCGCAGGAATTTTCCTACTAATCCGCCTCCACCCCCTCATAGAAAATAATCAACTAGCACTAACAATTTGCCTATGCCTAGGAGCACTAACCTCACTATTTACAGCCACCTGTGCCCTAACACAAAATGATATTAAAAAAATCGTAGCTTTCTCAACATCCAGCCAGCTAGGATTAATAATAGTTACAATTGGACTAAACCAGCCACAACTAGCGTTCCTTCACATCTGCACACACGCCTTCTTCAAGGCCATATTATTCCTATGCTCAGGATCAATTATTCACAGCCTAAACGACGAACAAGACATTCGAAAAATAGGAGGCCTATTTAATATTATACCCGCCACATCAACTTACTTCACAATCGGCAGCCTAGCCTTAACAGGAACCCCCTTCCTAGCAGGCTTCTTCTCAAAAGACGCAATCATTGAAGCCCTAAACACCTCCTACCTAAACGCCTGAGCCCTAATCCTTACACTAATTGCCACATCATTCACCGCAGTCTACAGCTTCCGGCTAGTATACTTTGTAATTATAGGAACCCCACGATTCCTACCCCTCTCCCCAATCAATGAGAACAACCCACTAGTTATTAACCCCATCAAACGACTAGCCTGAGGAAGCATCATTGCAGGATTCATCATCACACACAACTTCCTACCAATAAAAACACCAATCATAACAATACCAACAACCCTTAAAATAGCAGCCCTACTAGTAACTATTATGGGCTTACTAATTGCCATAGATCTAGCCAACATAACAAGCAAACAAGTAAAAATTACCCCAACTATCACCACACATCACTTCTCCAACATACTGGGATTCTTCCCCGCAATCACCCATCGCCTTATCCCAAAACTCAACTTAACCCTAGGCCAATCAATCGCCACCCAATTTGACAAAACATGACTCGAAACTGTTGGGCCAAAAGGCCTGGCACTAACCCAAACAGTTCTAGCAAAAATCACAAATGATATCACACGAGGAATAATTAAAACCTACCTAACCATCTTCCTCCTAACCTTAATCTTAGCAACCATCCCAATTCTCCTCTAAACCGCCCGAAGAGTGCCACGACTCAACCCACGGGTGAGCTCCAATACAACCAACAAGGTTAAAAGCAATACCCAGGCACAAATAACCAACATCCCTCCACCAGACGAATATATAACAGCCACACCACTAATATCACCTCGCAAAACAGAAAACTCTTTTAACCCATCCACAACCACTCAAGAACCCTCATATCACCCCCCTCAAAAAAACCCCGCCACCAAACTAACCCCTAACAAATAAATCAAAACATACCCTAACACAGAACGACTTCCCCAAGCCTCCGGAAATGGTTCAGCAGCCAAAGCCGCTGAGTAGGCAAAAACTACAAGCATCCCTCCCAGATAAATCAAAAAAAGGACCAATGATAAAAAAGAGCCCCCATGACCAACCAAAACCCCACACCCAACCCCAGCTGCAACCACCAACCCAAAAGCAGCAAAATAAGGCGTAGGATTAGAAGCAACAGCAACTAAGCCCACAATCAAAGCTATCAACAATAAAAACATAAAATAGGTCATAAATTCTTGCTCAGACTTTAACCGAGACCAATGACTTGAAGAACCACCGTTGTTATTCAACTACAAGAACCATTAATGGCAAGCCTACGAAAAACACACCCTCTCATTAAAATTGCTAACGACGCACTAGTGGACCTACCAGCACCATTCAACATCTCAGCATGATGAAACTTTGGATCCCTCCTAGGACTATGTTTAATTACCCAAATTCTAACCGGACTATTCCTAGCCATACACTATACATCTGACATCTCAACCGCACTCCCATCAGTAACCCATATTTGCCGAGACGTAAACTATGGCTGACTAATCCGTAATATACACGCAAACGGAGCATCTTTCTTCTTCATCTGTATCTACATACACATTGCCCGAGGCCTATACTATGGATCCTACCTATATAAAGAAACCTGAAACATTGGCGTAATTCTCCTACTATTAGTTATAATAACAGCCTTCGTTGGTTACGTACTCCCATGAGGACAAATATCCTTCTGAGGCGCCACAGTAATTACAAACCTATTATCCGCTGTCCCCTACATAGGAGATGCACTAGTCCAATGAATCTGAGGTGGCTTCTCAGTAGATAATGCAACACTAACACGATTCTTCGCATTCCATTTCCTACTACCATTTATCATTGCCGCCGCAACCATTATTCACCTTCTGTTCCTCCACGAAACAGGATCAAATAACCCAATTGGATTAAACTCCGACGCAGACAAAATTTCATTCCACCCATACTTCACATACAAAGACCTCCTAGGCTTTGTAATTATACTCCTAGCCCTTACATTACTAGCCCTATTCTCCCCAAACCTACTAGGAGACCCAGAAAACTTCACACCCGCAAATCCCCTAGTTACCCCACCACATATTAAACCAGAATGATATTTCCTATTTGCCTACGCCATCCTACGATCAATCCCAAACAAACTCGGAGGCGTCCTAGCATTATTATTTTCAATCCTTGTCTTAATAGTAGTGCCCCTACTCCACACCTCAAAGCAACGAGGACTGACATTCCGCCCTATTACCCAATTCCTATTCTGAACCTTAGTAGCAGACATGGCTATTTTAACATGAATCGGAGGTATACCAGTAGAACACCCATTCATCATTATTGGACAAATCGCATCCGTACTATACTTCGCACTATTCCTTATTTTCATCCCCCTAGCAGGATGGTTAGAAAATAAAGCACTAGAATGAGCTTGCCCTAGTAGCTTAGCCTTAAAGCATCGGTCTTGTAATCCGAAGATCGGAGGTTAAATTCCTCCCTAGCGCCCAGAAAAGAGAGATTTTAACTCTCACCCCTGGCTCCCAAAGCCAGAATTCTAAACTAAACTATTTTCTGAGGACAATCCATCCCTTATGGTTTAATACATAATATGCCTGATATTACATGAATGTGTTAATACATTTATGTATTATCACCAACCCAATATTTTAACCATAAAGCAAGTACTAACTTTTAAGGTATACATAAAGCATAATCTTAAGACTCACAAATAAGGTTATTTCAACCTGGGTAATAGATTTATCCCTTAAAATTTGACCTCAAATTTTTCCTTGAATAATTCAATTAACATCTATACACATGCATAATAATGTAGTAAGAGACCACCAACCAGTTTATATAAAGGCATATCATGCATGATAGGGTCAGGGACATTAATTGTGAGGGTTGCACAATATGAACTATTACTGGCATCTGGTTCCTATTTCAGGTACATCAAATGTAACATCCCCATAAAGATAATTATACTGGCATCTGATTAATGGTGTAGTACATACTCCTCGTTACCCACCAAGCCGAGCATTCTTTTATATGCATAACGTATCTCTTTCTGGTTTCTTTTCACCTGGCATCTCAGAGTGCAAATACAACTGTTAAATTAAGGTTGAACATTTCTCCTGCATGCAAGGAAAATAAGTGAATTATTATAAGACATAACTTAAGAATTACATTCTTTTAAGTCAAGTGCATAACATATCTAACTCTTATTCAACTATATCTGCTATATATGCCCCCTTTGGTTTCTGCGCGACAAACCCCCCTACCCCCCTACGCTCACTGAATCCTGCTTTCCTCGTCAAACCCCGAAACCGAGGAGGACTCGAGAACGTGCTAAGGCCACGAGTTGAGATATAAATTGGCCATCCCACATTATATATATATATATATATATATATGCATCAACTTTTATATTTTTTATCAATCTAAAGACAGCCCAACAAACCCTGCCAAAAATTTTATAAAAATAAGCCAACACTAAATATTCTAATATAATAATCA